CCCCAACGGTCCAAAGATGAAAATCTTGGTAATATTCTGAACCATTTATGAACATCACAGCAAATATGATTAAAACGTTTATAGCTCCTACGTAAATAAGTAGCTGTGCTGCAGCTACAAAATGGGAGTTTGATAAAATATAGAATAAAGATATACAAACAAGAACCAGTCCCAACGAAAAGGCAGAAAAAATTGGGTTGGTAAATAATACTACTCCTAGACTTCCTAATACAAGACCTGATCCCAGAAAGATTAAAAGAAAATCATGTATCGGTTCAGGTAAATCCATTAGATGAAAAATAAAAGATAAATAAATTGAAATTTCATGACCTTATTGATACGACCAGGAAAAAATTTGATATACTAAATTCCTAATTGAATTAAATCCTAAGGAGTGTGAATTCATCTAGGTACAGTTATAGGACGAATCTAATTCTTTATACGAACGAGTATTCGAAACTATTTCGAAACTATAAACTATATTATTAAGAAAATTATATAAATCTAAATATAAATACAGAATCTTATTTGAATTGAATTGTTCGAATTGTATAATCGTCAATTACTGACATTGGTAAACGGCCCAAAGCAATTTGATTATAATTCAATTCGTGACGATCATAAGTCGAAAGTTCATATTCTTCAGTCATTGATAAACAATTTGTTGGACAATACTCAACGCAGTTACCACAAAATATACAGATCCCAAAATCAATACTGTAATTAAGCAATCGTTTCTTTCGAATATCAGTTTCCAGTTTCCAATCAACAACGGGTAGATCTATAGGACATACACGAACACATACTTCACAAGCAATGCACTTATCAAATTCAAAATGGATTCGACCGCGGAAACGTTCCGATGTTATTAATTTTTCATAAGGATATTGAATAGTTACAGGTAAACGATTTGCGTGGGCTAAGGTAATCATGAAACTTTGACCAATGTATCTTGCAGCTCGTACTGTTTGTTGACCATAATTCATGAACCCAGTTACCATAAGGAACATATCGTGAATATCTATGAATATTTTTGTTTTGTTTCTTTCTCTTGTTTGAGACAAGTTATGAATATTGAATATCAATCTTTTACAGTGAAAATAGTCGAAACGAAGTTGTTAATAATAGATTACCCAGAGAAATAGGTAAAAGAAATTTCCATCCAAGATTTAATAATTGATCCATTCTTAGCCTAGGCAAAGTCCATCTTGTTGTGATAGAAAGGAACAAGAACAAATAAGTTTTAGCTAATGTAATAAAGATACCAATTGTAGTTCCAAAAACTCCACATGTTTTATTTATTTCAAAAAGCTCAGAAACAAATATGTACGGAATAGAGATATTCCAACCGCCCAAGTAAAGAACTGTTACAAATAATGAAGAAACTAATAAGTTTAAATAGGAAGCAACGTAAAATAAACCAAATTTGATACCCGAATATTCGGTTTGATAACCTGCTACTAATTCTTCTTCTGCTTCTGGTAAATCAAAAGGTAATCTTTCACATTCCGCTAGGGAAGAAATTAGAAAAATGATAAAACCTATAGGTTGACGCCATAAATTCCATCCCCAAAAACCATATTTTGATTGCGCGTCAACTATATCAACTGTACTTAAACTGTTAGATAATCCTAGTCGGTGATAACATTACTGTTCCCATCGCTATTACAGAACCGTACATGAGATTTTCACCTCATACGGCTCCTCGAAGGTCATAAATAAATCTAAGGGACCGGGCCGGTTATTTATCTTGATATATCCCTAGGATAGATAGGATTCAAATCCATTGGACGGTCCTGAATTAGACCAATTGAATTCTGTCTGTTATAATAATAAATACAAAAAAGGTACTTCCGAATTGATCTCATCCCTTAAGAATTTGAATTTGTTGAGTAATAATTGAACTCTTCAATTCAATAAAATACTCTTTAGAATTCTCAATAACCCGTCGTTTTTGATTACGAAAAAAAATTCGACATTAGTTTATGAATTATGACATAAATTGTATTTCCATGAATATGGATATAAGAAAGAATCAAAAGGGATCCCTCTTTTTTTTATTGTATTCTATTCTTTTTTTTTTTTCGTTCCTATTCTTCTTTTTTTTATGTGCAAAACAAAAAGGGACTTCAAAAAAAAAATTAAAGGATTATTTCGTTTCTGATAGTTATTTATTTAATGAGTGGATAGAAGCATACTCTGGATCGGAATTGTGGGGAGTACTGCCTTATTTTTTCTACCAACTTAAAGCCCCAATTTGTATTCTTTTTATATTATGCGGAAATGCTCTTTTGGAGAATTTACATAATCTCCATTACTAATCCTTTGTGTATCTTGGTGTTTCTAACCATCCACGCATTTTTTATCAATCTCCCCTTATGGTAATAGATGTATGGTAATTCATACAAACGATAGTGAAAACTCAATAAGGTTGGTCTTTTGAGCCCGCTTCAAAACAGGATGACTAATCAACCAATTTTGGGGTAAACGCTTTCTTCCGTTTATAATTTTTTTTCACTTAATTCTTATACATAGAAAATGAGACTCAATATTTTTACTGCAGATTCAAATGAAATTCAAATCATAGTATATTAATTCTATATCTATATATTATATTATATATTAATATATTATATATTAATAATATATATATATATTAAGATTAATAATATATATATATATTAAGATATTAAGAATTTTAAAGAATTTTATATTAATATTATATTAAATAGTTTAAATTCAAATAGTTTATTATATTCTTAAATATAAATATTCTATATTCAAAATACAAATAGATATCTATAAATAGATATCTATTTTTTGAATTTGATTACTAAATATATTGATATTGAATTTCAATTTCATTAAATTCATAATTCAAATTAGAGAATATTATAGAATATTAGAATATTAAATCAATGAATAATGAATAAATGGAAGCTGTTTTATTTCACTCATATAACTATCTGATTTAGTTCATCAATCCGAATTCCGAATAAAAATAATGAGAATCCAAAATCAGGATATCTATTCCATTTTTTCTACCCCTTTCCTATAAATTTCCTATAAAGAAGAAAAGAAATAAAGACGAAAAGAAAGGAGCATGGAAAAGTTTCTGTCTCAACGAATCACACGTAGAGATATTGATAACACACATAGAGTTAATGGTATTTCATAACTAATCGATTGAGCAGCAGCCCGTAGACCACCCAAAAAGGAATATTTATTATTTGACCCATATCCTGACATAAGAAGTCCAATGGGAGCAATACTCGAAATAGCAATCCATAAAAAAACACCGATATTGAGATCAGCTAAAACAAAGTTATAGCCAAAAGGAATTACTGAATAGCTTACTAGAATTGATATGACTGATATGGATGGTCCAATACTGAATAAACGAATATCTCCCCTAGATGGAATAAGATTCTCTTTGAAAAGTAGTTTTGTTCCATCTGCTAGAGCTTGAAGAACTCCCAAAGGACCGGCGTATTCAGGTCCAATACGCTGTTGTATCCCTGCGGATATTTCTCTTTCTAACCATACAATCACTAGCACACCTATTGTGATTCCCAATACAAGAGTCAAAATAGGGACAAGTATCCATATAATTCCATACACCTCTTTTAAAGATTCCAATCTGGAAAAAGAATTGATATCTTGTACTTCTGTTGTATCAATTATCATTTCAACGATCAACTTCTCCCATAATGATATCTATGCTACCTAGTATTGTCATAATATCAGCCAATTTCATTCTTTTAACTAACTGAGGAAGAATTTGCAAATTGATAAAACCCGGGGGACGAATTTTCCATCTCCAAGGAAAACCATTCTGATCCCCTATTAGAAAAATTCCTAATTCTCCCTTTGGGGCTTCAACTCTCACATAAAGTTCTTGTTTCGGTAATTCAAAAGTCGGAGACGGCTTTTTACTAATGAATCGATATTCAAAATCATTCCATTCTGGATCCTTTTCTCTATCAAAGCAACGGATTTCTAAATTCTCATATGGCCCTCCCGGAATTCCTTCCAGAGCCTGTTGAATAATTTTTATGGATTCTACCATTTCACCAATTCGTACTAAATAACGAGCTAATGAATCTCCTTCTTTTTGCCATTGAACTTCCCAATCAAATTCCTCGTAACATTCATAATGATCAACTTTACGTAGATCCCATTGTATTCCGGAAGCCCGAAGCATTGGTCCTGATAAACCCCAATTTATTACTTCCTCTCCACCAACAATGCCTACTCCCTCAACCCGTTCTAAAAAAATAGGATTTCGCGTAATAAGTTTTTGATATTCAACAACCCTTGTTAAAAAATAATCGCAGAAATCCAAACATTTATCTATCCAGCCATGAGGTAGATCAGCCGCTACCCCTCCGATACGAAAAAAATTATGCATCATTCTCATACCTGTGGCAGCTTCGAATAGATCATATATTAATTCTCTTTCTCTGAAAATATAGAAGAAAGGGGTTTGTGCACCAATATCTGCCATAAAAGGTCCCAGCCATAGTAGGTGAGAAGCTATACGACTCAACTCCAACATAATTATTCGAATATAGCTGGCTCTTTTAGGTACTTGAATATTTCCTAACTGTTCCGGTCCATTTACGGTTATTGCTTCTGTGAACATAGTAGCTAAATAATCCCAACGTGTTACATAAGGCAGATATTGTACAATTGTTCGGTTTTCTGCAATTTTTTCCATCCCTCTATGTAAATAACCCAATATTGGTTCACAATCAATAACATCCTCACCATCTAGAGTAACAATAAGTCGAAGAACACCATGCATTGATGGGTGGTGAGGACCCATATTGACTATCATGAGGTCTTTTCTTGTAGCTGGGGCATTCATAGGTTTTTCCTCGATTCATTCTTCCATGAATTGCTTAAAACAAAGATGAGTTCATCAAGATTCAAGATCTAAGAAATCGAATAATTCAAAACGACTCTTCAAATTAATTAGTTTGTGGCTCCCGAATATCCAACTGATTAATTAATTTTTTATAACGTATTCCATTTTTCTTTGACAAATAAGACAGGAGTCGTTTCCGTTTTCCCAGAATTTTACGTAAACCCCTTTGAGATAAATAGTCTTTTCTGTGCAATTCCAAATGTGAAGTAAGTCTTCGTATCTTATTGGTGAAATTGAATACTTGAAATTCAATCGATCCCGGGTTTTCTTCTTTTTTTTCTTGTGAAATAACGGATATAAATGATTTTTTTACCATAAAAAAATGAAAGCTTGTCTTTCCCCCCTTTTTTATTTTATAGAGTCTAGATATTTTTATTGATCAGTAATAATAATGACACTCATTTTCAATTTGGTATATACAATAATCTTAATTTTCTTAAGAGTTCCTGATTTTTCAAATAAATTTTGATTAATCAACCCAATTCAAATAGGTATACAAAAAAGACTATATTTATGCATTCACAAAAGCAAAATTGTAGACTTCAAATAAGAAGATTCAGTTATAGATCTAATGGGTAGGATATATCATTGAATTAGTATCGTGCCTCAGAATAGAGGGTAAGACAATGCGTATGTGCATCTATTTGTTTTCACATATCAGATATGTTACGAGAAATAGAAAAAAAAAAAGAAAAATGTAGATTAACTAATTTTCAATCGGGGATACATATGTATCCTTACCATACTGAAACGGCTGCCATTATTGGTATCAAACCAATAGCGATTCATACAAGCTAAATCTTCTAATCGATAATTTGGCCAAAGAAAGAACTTTAAATTAATTAGTTTTTTTTTATCTCTATCAAGATCTTTACTTGTAGCCAAAACTTGACAGCAATTATTCACTTTATTCTCATTGTAAAATGCCTTATTTCTATGCACACTATTTCTATTCTTAGGATTGAAACAAATTAGAATTCTCAATTCTCTACGACGTCTAGCGGATAAAATATTTTCAGGAACAAGCAAATCATAATTCTTTTTTTCTTTATTTTCAGTCAGCTTTTGATCTCTTGTTCTTGTAATGGATTTCTTAATAATTTGGTGCTTTCTCTTATGAATAAACGAAAGGCCTATGATTTGATACATATTAAATTGTTCATGGTTTCTTCTAGACAGACGAATTGGTTCGATACTCAATATTCCATTTTTTATCAATTCCGTATTTTTATTCAATTCTGTAAGAGTGAAATCCTTCTGATTCTTAATTTTCATAATATCTAGACTTAGTTCTCCTCTTTGAATAGAGGCTATAACAATCTCTTTTAGATTTTTCAGTCTAAGCAGGAGACAATATACTTGGATATTCTTAATTATTCTTTCATTTAAGCAATCATGCCAGTTCAATTGAAAAGGCAAATACCCTCTTTGGAAGCAATTAAGTTCTGCTTCGATGTTGTTCGTGTATCTATCTTTTTTTACACCCTTTTTTATGTCGGATCCTGCATAATCTTCTTTAACATCTTTTTCTTTCTTTGAAAGGGATGCTTCAAGATTTAGTCGACTTGCATATTCTGTTTTATTCTTTTCCGTGATCTTTTTCTTTTCACTAACATTTTGATTTACATTAAAATTCAAAAAAAGGAATTGGATTGGGATGATCCATGGGTTACTCGTATATGCATTAAAAAATATCCAATTTTTAGAGAAGAAAAAAGATTCCCGATTCGCTATAGAACGATTTAGTATTTCTACATTCATTCCCATCCAATCAAAAAGGTTTTTTTTTTGATTGGATGGGTTGATTTCTTGATGAAGCGTAAAATAATAATCGGTATCGATCGAACCCCCAAAATGCATTTTATTTCTAAGACAAAAATTCAGAATTCTCCAATCAAAACACTTTCTATCCAGATTTTTTTCCATATCTAGAATAGAATCTTCTACTATATAATTCTTGATAGGAATTTCATCCGTCATATCCAATTTTTTTTTTTTACGCGTGTTGCAATTATAAGAAATCGCTTGGTTATTATTTGCTTGGAATGACGATCTATATCCATAAATATATGAGTCCTTCTTATCTGCATAATTAATAGATTTATATGATAAAAGATCATACCCATATTGTTTTTTCATTTTTTTTTTTTGATTTGTTAATGAGTCTATTTCTTGTTTTTTGTAAAGAATTAATCCGTTTTTTTCATATGAATGATATTTGGTTAAATCCTTATTTTGAGCCACATGGCGTTCATTCATTTTATTTCGCCATTTTTGGGATACTAATCTAGACCATCCATTCTGAGATAAATCGTATTGATAATGACCTTTTAACCAATTTGTCCATTGATTCATTACAGAATTGGGAGCGCTCTTATGTTTTAATTTGGAATGAGATATTCCTTGTACTCCAAAAAAAGAATCCTTTATTTCATTCTTAAGAAAAAGAGGTGTTCCATGATATTCAAAAAGGGATCTTAATTTATACTTATCTAAGTTAATAACTTGGGTTTGTGATAATTTAAAAAATACATATGCTTGTGACAAAGAGGATACGTCACAAAAATTCTGTGAATTCGTATTCCTAATATTACAAATTGATTTTTTTATAGTAGAAATAAAGTGAATTAGACTTTGATCTTTTTTATCACTTCTTTTTCTTTCTTCATTTGCTTCATTATTGTAAATGTATTTATTAAGAATTTTTTTTGTTGATTCAAGAAAAAGTTGTACATTGATTTTAGGAATATTAATGATACATAGAAAGATATCTATATATACCCTTTCTATGAAAAATTTTAAAAAAGAATGTGATTTGCGGAATAATCGAACATTTCTTTTTTGTAATATCTGCCAAATATTTTTTTGTAATTCTAATCTTTTATCATCATAAGTTGTTTTCTTAGAACAAATATTTCTCTCTGAACCTTTTTTCTTGTCTTTTTTAAATTCTTCTATTTGTTTTATGATTTTCTTTGTTCTATCATTCAGATCTTTTATTTTTTTTTCTGTCAATGAACAGTCTGTCCAATTAATAGATTGAATTGGAATGGTGGATTCGTAAATCATTGGATTACTCTTACTTTTTGTTGAATCTTTTTGAATTTCATTCAATTCATCTATTTTGATTTTTATCAATTCTGATAATGATAGTTTTTTTCTTTTTTCTTTTAGAAATAGAAGAATTTGGATGATCCATTGTGCTTTTTCTTTTGTGATATTTAGAAAAGATTTTGTTCTTTGAAAAAAATGCTTTTTCCAAATTTTGATTTTTTTTTTAAGTTCTTTAAAAATTGGATCAAAAAACGAACGTCGCTTTCGGGGAGAAGAAGAAAAGGGGGATTCTACTTCCATTCCGAAAACTGTAAAAAAGAAGAAATCCATTTTTTTCACTTTTTTTTTCATTGGATCCTTTTCCTTTTGAGGGGATCGTAGCTTAGATCTGTATCTGTGCCAAGGTTTCAGACGAAAAGGAAAAAGGACCTTTATTTGAATACCCTCAGTTAGCCAGTTTTTCGGAAATTCTGTTTCGGATAATGGCACGCCATTATAGGTGCACTTAATATACATTTCTCTATTCCAATCCTTTAAATCCTCTGACCATTCGGGAGATTGAAATAATAGTATACGAACGAGATTTTTAGTTATTATCAATGAGGGTAATAGAATATATTTTCTAATAATCGAGTGGGTTACTAATAAAAGACCTCTTATTGCTTGAGCATTTTGAGTGTTTTCCCAGGCTTCCGCTATTTCCATACGCTCCGCTTCCTCTTTTTTCTTAATCTCTTTTTTATTTTTCTTTTCCTCTGTATAATCCGAAATTGTCAATTCTGTATTTTTCTTTTTCCACATCCAATTTAGAAAAAAGATTTTCATTGGCTCGAAAATCTCAAAAGAAAAGAAAGAGGATTTGTCAATTTTGTCCAAAAAAAGAGGAGAATGTGGACTTGCTTGAAGGATTTTCCAATTAACAGTTTTACGTCTTTGAACGCGTCTAGATCCTTTGATTATGTCTCGGCTAAAATCCGATTGTTGTGAATACTCTATTAAAGCAAATTCTTCTTTTCCATCAGAATTATCAGTATCCTTGGGATACGTATAAGCATCGGCATTCTCTGAGTTATCAGTATCAGTATAAATTACTATAGGTGGTTTGGGTCTTCTTGAACAAATCTCATAATCTTCTCTTTTACCATTGCTTTCCAGGTATTCTTCTTCGTCAATGAATTTGTATGACCATCGAGGAACTTTTTTACTGCTTTCTTTTATTCCAATACATTCTTTTCTATTTAGAATTGTTTTATCGTTCGCATCAGTTAGAATTGCGTCGAATAAAAATTTCATTTTTTTTTTTTTAGCTTCGGAATCCATCTTTTCATGTTCTCGAAATAAATAAAGTCCTTTAAAATGGAAATTGGATACTGATTTTCCAGAAAATTGACTGATCAAGTTAAAAAAAAAACGAATTTCATTTGATAATGATTTTTTATCAAATCTATCTATTTTCTGTTCAAAGTCTGGATAATCAGTATTAATATTAAGAAGGATGGCGTGAATCTTATTTATCAAAATGTAGTTTTTTGTGTAAGTTTTATTCTTGATTGAGAATAAAAAACTTTTTTTGATTCGTCCGCGATAGGGTCCGTTCAACAAAGGATCATATATTTTAGGTAAGTATTTTTTAGTCTCATCATTACATAATCTAATCTTTTTTTCGAGTACATCCAAAGCAAAAAATTCCTTATCTAGAGCTTCGGCCCTATTTAGAAATTGATTACTTAGGTTGTTTCTTTTTTGTTCATTAATCGAACTCCAATGATTATCCAATTCATCATAGGAGAGTTTTTCTGTTGTGAAGAGAGATGTCTTTCTTTGCATCATTTCAAGAAAAGTTGATAAACTAGATGGATACGTAAAAGATATTCTTTCTTTTCCATCACTTTGAGATGTATGAAAAAAGAATTGTGACATCTCATTTCTTACAGCATTTTCAAATCGATCATTTTTTATATATCGCAAAGGACGATGGAATCGTTTATAATCGAAAATCATCCTTAAAAAAGGTTT